TAATATTATTATTTGATCAGATCATTGAATCATTTATTTCTCTTGAAATACGTTTCATTCTTATTTCTACACACGTCTTTTTTTAGGAGGTCGACATCCATTATGTGGCATAGGTGTTACATCACGTACGAAACTTAATAGTATACCACTTCTACGAATGGCTCGTAATGCTGCATCTCTTCCGAGACCAGGACCTTTTATCATAATTTCGGCTCGATGCATACCCTGATCAACCACAGTACGAATGGCATTTACAGCAGCGGCTTGAGCTGCATAGGGTGTCCCTCTTCTTGTGCCTTTGAATCCAGAAGTACCGGCGGAGGACCAAGAAACCACTTGGCCTCGTACATCTGTAACAGTTACAATGGTATTGTTGAAACTCGCTTGAACATGAATAACTCCTTTTGGTATTCTACGTCCATTCTTACGTGAACCGATACGTCCATTCCTACGCGAACCCGTTTTTGGTATAAGTTTTGCCATATTTTATCATCTCGTAAATATGAATCAGAAATATACAGAAAGATACGGAGATATCCATTTTATGTTAAAACAAATCCTTCCTTTTACTTTTATTTTTGTAGGGCCCCTCCTTGAGAAAGTTTTTTTTTTAGAAAGATTATCCCTGTCTCTGTTTATGTCTCGGATTGGAACAAATCACTATAATTCGCCCGCGCCTACGGATCAGTCGACATTTTTCACAAATTTTACGAACGGAAGCCCTTATTTTCATATATCTCACCTCACTCCTTATCTTAATTTGAATCTATTCTTTGGAAGAAAAGGGGTCTCTTGTATTTTTTAACTTTGAATTGTATCCCTATGAAAGGAATTTTTTCAAAAATCATCTAATCATTCGAATCTTTGCTGCGAAGTCTATAAATTATACGTCCCCTAGTTGAATCATACCGACTTATTTCAATTTTGACTCTATCCCCTGGCAGTATCCGTATAAAACTGCGCCGGATCCTACCCGAAATATAACCTAAAATTAGATCTTCATTATCTAAACGGACCCGGAACATACCGTTGGGAAGTGATTCAGTAATTAAACCTTCATGAATCAATTTTTGTTCTTTCATTCCAGGTAACCTCCCTTGAAGTATCCACTAATGGAGGAAGAGTTATATAACTCACTTTTCCTCTCTATTTCACAAACAAATAGGAAGTTAGAGATAAAATTAGGATACCAGAGTAGGATCACCATATATAACACAAAATTTCTCCTCCAATTCTTTCTAGTCGAGCTTCTCGATCTGTCATTATGCCTCGAGAAGTAGAAAGAATTACAATCCCCATTCCGCCTAAAATCTTAGGAATTTGTTGATAGTTGGAATAGATTCGTAGACCCGGTCGACTGATGCGTTTTAAAATAGTTCTATATATTCCTTTCCTAGTTCTTCTATGTTGCAAGGTTGAAACCAAGAAATATTTGTTACTTTCCTGATGTTTTCGAACATTTTCAATAAAACCTTCTCGTAGGAGTATTTTAACAATGTTTTCAGTTATATTAGTAGATGCTATTCTAACTGTTCCGTTTTTACCCATGTCAGCATTTCTTATAGAAGTTATTATATCAGCAATAGCATCTCTACCCATGACGAATTAAAATTCTTGTTGCTTCCTAATTTTGATATAATCAACATGTTTTTTTGCTTGAATTATTCCATTTTTCAAAGTATATGCGTGAGACACAATCCACTAATTTGATCCATTTCGGATATCCTACTATAACTATATCATAATTTCATCTACTAGTATTTTATTTATAATACCTCGGGAGCTAATGAAATTATTTTAGTAAAATTTAACTGTCTCAACTCCCGAGCAATCGCACCGAAAACTCGAGTTCCTTTTGGATTTCCTTCTTGATCAATGACAACCGCTGCATTGTCATCATATCGTATTATCATACCGCTGTCGCGTTTGAGTTCTTTACGTGTACGTACAATTACAGCCCTAATTATTTCTGATCTTTCTAGAGGCATATTGGGCACTGCTTCTTTGATTACAGCAACAATAACGTCACCAATATGAGCATATCGTTGATTACCAGCCCCTATGATTCGAATACACATCAATTCTCGAGCTCCGCTATTATCCGCTACATTCAAAAGAGTCTGAGGTTGAATCATATCATTTTTATTTGAATCCGTTATTTCAATGCAAAGAATGAGGAAAAAAAGAAATAGTGTTTGTCTAGAAACCAGAAAAGAAATAAGTAAAGTGTGGTTATTTTTTAATCCTTAATACCCCCTCCCTTTTGTTTAGTTTTACATCTCTATCCTGAAATAACAAATTGAGTTCGTATAGGCATTTTGCACGCAGCTATTTCAATAGCCGCTCTGGCTACAGTTTCTGATACTCCGCCCATTTCATAAAGTATTCGGCCTGGTTTAACAACGGATACCCAATATTCGGGGGATCCCTTCCCTGAACCCATACGTGTTTCTGTAGGTCTTACTGTAATGGGTTTGTCGGGAAATATAAGTACCCATATTTTTCCACCACGACGCGCATATCGTGTCATTGCTCTTCGCCCTGCTTCTATTTGTCTAGCTGTGATCCAAGCGGGTTCAAGTGCCTGAAGGGCGTATCTGCCGAAACAAATACGATTGCCTCGACAAGATATTCCCTTCATTCTTCCTCTATGTTGCTTACGAAATCTGGTTCTTTTGGGGTTATAGTAGATGGTTCTTTCTTAATCCCATCTCTACTCCAGAACCGGACATGAGAGTTTCTTCTCATCCAGCTCCTCGCGAATGAAAGGATTCAATAATATTACGGATACATATGTATTTAATTTAATAAATAATACACTAAGTAATGAGATTTCATTGATATTCCATTTTTTACATGGTAAGCTGTATATTTAGACGCCCATACTTATAGATAATGCTTCTTTTTTTCTTGTAAAAGAAAAAAGAAGGGTTTCGCGGGCGAATATTGACTCTTTACTGCTTCATTCTTAAAGTCAATCCACGACCTTTCAGAGTAAATCAATTTGTTCTTGGTTCGTTCCGCCATCCCACTCAATGAATGATTAAGATTCGTTTTCAACGGAATCCTATGTAGTCACAGGTTTTGTCGTTCCCATAGCTTCTCTGTTAATGGTTAGGCCTGAACTCTGCAATGGAGCTCCACAAAAAATTTGTTTTTGAGTCAATCTACTCAGTTTGTATTAACCCGAGGCTCTTTATTATTATTTTCCTCAATATTAATGCTTTATCACACTGCCTTTTATGAGGTGATTCATAGACCATACATATTGGAATAATATATCATTGATATTTTTGTTCTCTCTTTCTATCATCTTTCCGTTTATCTACACCCCTTTATTTTTGCTTCCAAAAATAGAGAATAATATTTATATATAATATAATATTTTTTTATTTAAGTTGTTACAACTATATGTCAGTCATGTAGTGACTTTTTCTTGGGATCTTGACAATACGAAGCAATAAGTTGGTTATTAGTTTTTAGTTTATATAATTATTAAGTTCAGAGTGGGGTTCCTTCTTTTTTTTAATCCCAATTCTAAACTATACTATAAAGAAAAAACTAACGAGTCACACACTAAGCATAGCAATTCTACTAAAAAAAGGTTAACCGGTTTTTATTCAACCTTATAGAATTAGAATTCTTCGTTTTTGTTTGATTTTAGGGAAAACCCCATTTTTCTTTTTTTGTTTGTTCTATTACGGGTCCTGGGTAGAATGACAAACCAAATAAAGAGGTCTATTATTCCCCATCTACAAATATCCAAATTTTTAAGCCTAATACTCCATAGATAGTTCGAATTGTATAGGAACAATGATCAATTTTAGCGCGAATTGTTTGTAGGGGAACCCTACCTTCTCTGATCCATTCAACACGTGCAATTTCTTTTCCGTCGATACGCCCTGCAATTTGCACTTGAATTCCTTTTGTATCTGTTTGCTCAGTTAATTCGATGGCTTTTTTCATTGCCTTTCGAAACGAAACCCTATTTTTTAATTGTAAAGCCATATATTCTGCAAGAATATTAGGTTGTCCATAAGGTTTTTCAATTCTTGTGATAGCAATGTTGAGTCTCCGGTTCACGGAATGAAACTCTTTTTGTACATTCATCTGCAATTCTTCGACCCCTTGTGCTCGACCCTCTATTAATAAATTTGGGAAGCCAATATGGATTATGACTTGGATCAAATCGATTCTTTTTTTAATTTCTATGCGTGCAATTCCTTCGAAACCTGAAGATATTTTTCTATTTTTTTGTACATAGTTCTTGATACAATTCCGTATTTTCTCATCTTCTTGTAGACCCGCGGAATAATTTTTTGGTTGGGCGAACCAAAAAGAATGATGATTTTGGGTTGTACCAAGTCTGAAACCAAGTGGATTTATTTTTTGTCCCATATTTTTTTTTTTTACCTTTCCATTCTTTTTTCTAAATAGAAATTTACATTTTTTTTTAGATTAATCTAAGATTTAGATTTCTCTTTTAATAAAATTCTTATATGACAAGTCGGTCTTTTTATTGGAAAACTACGTCCTCGAGCCCTAGGTCTTAACTTTTTCACAAAAGGACCCCCATTGACTTCGGCTTTACTAATGAATGAATCAGCTTCGTTCAAACCCATATTATGGCTAGCATTTGCTGCTGCAGAATAAACTAATTTTAAAATAGGAAAAGATGCTCGATAAGGCACGAGTTCCAGTATCATAAGTGTTTCTTCATAAGAACGCCCGCGAATTTGATCAATTACTCTTTGCACTTTGAAAACAGACATAGGTATATGTTGAGCTAAAACTTTGACTTCTTTTTCTCTACTTGAATATGAGTTCTTTATCATTGGGTCCCCCACCAATATTTGTGATCCTCGTTCAAAATTAACGACGAGATTTATTATCGTTTCTCGCATGTCTCGCGAAAGTCAGAGTAGGCGCGAATTCCCCCAATTTGTGACCTACCATACGATCTGTTATATAAATAGGTAAATGTTCCTTTCCATTATGAA